GGAATTTGTTTGTTTATTGCTTGTCAGGTGGGTAGGGGGTGAGTATTGGAGAGATAAGTGGTGGATGTGCTTAAGTAGGATGATAGATTCAAGTAAATAAATAGTGAAGATTTAAAGAGGGGTTGAAAGGTGTGAATGATTGGCATAGTAGGTGGTTGAGGGAGAGGAAGGGTTAGTGTTTTTAAACGAAGTAATGTTTGGTGTGATGATTCGTAAGTTAAGTGATGAAGTTTGTTTGTTCGTAAGTGTTTGTAAGTGTTTGTTGGGGTTGGGGTTTGTTTATTGGAGTTTTTCGGGTTTGTTTAAAGACAATTGGAGTTTAAGTGGAGGTGTTAAAAGAGTAAGAAAAATGAAGAATTATGTCCTGCAACCATTAATCAAACAGCCTCATAGTAGAGAGTTTGCGGGGATACCATAACCAGGTGTAAAACAAAGTGCATCAGGGAAAAAGTGAGACTGAAATATACTTCAACCGTCGCATTAAGTAACCCCTGAGATTCAAACCGAATGCCAGAAATGAGAGACAGTGTCCAACAACCGTTAATTAAAAAGTCTGCGGGAAAGAGATGTTAAACGGGCATAACCGAATGGGGGAGCAAGTGCATCAGTGCTAAAATGAGACGAACCCACACCTGAAACCGTATCATTAATTTATCCTAGAAGGCCAAAAAAGGGTTCGCTATGGATTGTATGTCCATGTCAACCAATTGGTTACCCATTGCACTGGAAATGCCGAGTGAGGTGACCCAGAAAAAGAGAACCAAAAGCGAAGAGACACTGGGGATGTCGCGATTACGAGGGAGGGTGTACGCAAATAGCGAACCAGATGACCCGATGGCAATGTAAGGTGAGTGAACCGATTATATGTGCCTGACCGAGGAACCAGAGGCGCAAAAGCGCAAGGAGTGTAAGGGTGTAGGGGGAAAGAATGGACCTGACGCTGGGAAGGCCGAACCTTACTTACACCGGATTGGTGATCTCTCGTGAGTAGCCAGACTAAGAAATAACCTGGCCCCTGAAACGAGTCTTACGGGATAAGAAAGTTCCCGGGCCAATTATGGGCGGTGGCCGATAAGTCCATGTACTAAAGCACTTCCGTGTGTTGAAGCTATGGAATTAAAGAGCTCCATGGTATGACTTGTAGCATTAAGTTCTTGTACTAGAGCACTTCCGTATACTGAACCAGTAAAGTTTAAAGGTTGATGGTTTGACCTGAGCCATGAAGCTTGATTATCCTTGAGCATGAGGTTTTCCAATCCCTGAAATGGGACCGAGCTGTACCAGAGTTTAGTCCATTAATAACATATATGTCATTAAAGCATAAATTACCTAGTCCTTAGTAATTTAATATAATGTCTAAGACATAACTATTAAATGTACGATATACATAGCTTGGACGAGCTAAGTAGACCAGCCCACGGTTAGTGGGGGGGTAGGGGGGGCTACCTTGGAGTATGGGGTTCTTGTAGTTGAGGCAGCAACGATGGTTTTTCAGGCCATAGGCCTTGGTTAAATCCAAGTAAGAACACTATGACCTACTTTCTGGTGTTTTTGGGAATTAGTTTTGTTTTGGCATCATTGTTAGTGGCGACCAACCCTTCTCCTCATTATGGGGTTGTTGGGTTGGTCTTTGGGTCTGTTGTGGGATGTGGGTGGCTAGTGAGTTTGGGGACCTCTTTTATGTCCTTGGTGCTTTTTATGGTGTATTTAGGTGGGATGTTGGTGGTTTTTGTGTACTCTGTCTCTCTGGCAGCTGACCCATATCCTCAGGCTTGGGGGGGCTGGCATGCTGCGGGGTATGTTTTGGGATTTGTGCCTGCTGGTGCAGGGTTTGTTGTTTGGGGGTGGGGTGGGGGGCTTAAGGTGGACAGTGTTGATAGTGTTGGGGTGGTTCTTGCTCGACTAGATTTTAGTGGGGTGGCTTTGTTTTACTCTTGTGGGGTGGGCATGTTTTTGGCAGCTGGCTGGGGGTTGTTGCTGACTTTGTTTGTTGTGCTAGAGCTTGTGCGGGGTCTGTCTCGGGGGGTTATTCGGGCAGTTTAGGGTCAGAGAATAGTTTAATGTAAAATGCCAGCTTTGGGAGTTGGTGATGGAGGTTTAGTCCTCTTTTTCTGATAAGAACTCTAAGAAGTAGTAGCCTTCGTCTTTTGGTTTACAAGACCAATGTTTTTTGTAAACTATTAGAGTTTAGTTGAGGATTTTGTTCTCTAGGGAGGAGATGGTGGGGAGTAGGATTAGGATGATGGTGAAGTAGGTTAATGAGGCTAGTTGTCCGATGATGATGAAGGGGTGCTCTACTGGTTGGCTTCCAATTCATGTTAAAATAAACAGGTTGGCGGCTAGCGTTCAGAATAGGAGTTGGGACGCGGGGCGGAAGGTTATAGCTCGTTGTTTAGATTTGTGTAGCAAGGGGCTTAGGAATAGGATTAGTACGGAGGCAGCTAAGGCTAAAACGCCTCCTAACTTGTTGGGGATTGAGCGTAGAATTGCATATGCGAAGAGGAAGTATCATTCTGGTTTGATGTGTGGGGGGGTTACTAAGGGGTTTGCTGGGGTAAAGTTTTCGGGATCTCCTAATAGGTTGGGGGAGAATAGGGCAAGGGTGGTAAGTAGGAATAATATGATTGTAAAGCCTAGTAGGTCTTTTAGGGAGAAATAGGGGTGGAATGGGATTTTGTCACAGTTTGAGGAGATGCCTAAGGGGTTGTTTGATCCTGATTCATGTAAGAAGGTTAGGTGGATGAGGACTAAGCTGGTGATCATGAATGGGAGGAGGAAGTGTAGGGTGAAGAATCGTGTTAAGGTGGGGTTGTCTACAGAGAACCCACCTCAGGCTCATTCCACCAAGGTGTGGCCGATGTAGGGGATGGCGGAGAATAGGTTTGTGATTACTGTAGCCCCTCAGAAGGATATTTGACCTCAAGGTAGAACATAGCCAACGAAGGCTGTGGCTATAAGGGTGAGTAGGAGGATGATGCCTGTGTTCCAGGTTTCTTTATATAGGTATGAACCATAGTAAAAGCCTCGGGCAATATGGAGGTAAATGCAGATGAAGAAGAATGAGGCCCCATTTGCGTGGAGGTTTCGGATTAGTCAACCATATTGTACGTTTCGGCATATATTAGCTACGGATGAGAAGGCTAAGGAGGTGTCTGCGGTATAGTGAGCAGCCAGGAGTAGGCCGGTTAGGATTTGTGTTGTTAGGCAGATTCCTAGAAGAGACCCAAAGTTCCATCAGGCTGAAATGTTTGAGGGGGTTGGTAGGTCGATTAGGGAGTTGTTTACTATTTTTAGAAGGGGGTGGTGTTTTCGTAGGTTGGGGGCCATTAGGTTTTGAGGTTTTGGGTTATAACAGTAATAGGATGATTAGGATAGATAGTGCGGATGATCCTAAATAGGCTTTGATAAGTCCTTTGTGCAGTGTGGTGGAGGTTTTGGTTGCTATGGTTTGTAAATGGGCAAGCCCCTCTGGTCCTATTTTCTTATATCAGAAGAGGTCGACTAGGTGGCTGGCAATTTTTTGTCCTAAGTTTAGTAAGGCCAGGGAGCTTGATCGGTGGGTTAGGGGGTTAAAGTACCCTAGCGTAAGGGAGAAGTTTGAGTAGGGGTTTTGTTTGGGTTGGGTTAGAGTGTGAGTAGTGGCTGCGAGTTCTAGGGCAAGAATGATGCCTGTGGCTGTTACTAGGATGGCGGTGGTTTTTGTTAGTAGGGGTATTGTTATTGGTGGAGTTTGTGTTGGGGTTATGTATGATGTAATTAGTAGGCCAACTATGATGCTTCCTAGGGCCAGTCGAGTGATTGGGTTGGTGATTTGTGGGTTGTTTTCGTTCATTGGGGTGATTGTTGACATTCGGGTGGATTTTGTTTGGACTAAAAGGGTTATTCGTAGGCTGTATGTGGCGGTAAAGGCTGTGGCAAGTAGTGTTAGGGTTAGTGCTCAAGCATTTAGGTGGGAGGTGTTTAGGTTTTCGATGATGAGGTCTTTTGAGAAGAATCCTGCTAGGAAGGGGGTTCCTATTAACGCCAAGTTTCCGATTGTTAGGCAGGAGGTGGTTGTTGGGAGTATTTTTTGCAGGCCTCCTATTTTTCGAATGTCCTGTTCTCCACCTAGATTGTGAATGATAGACCCAGAACATAGGAATAGTATAGCTTTAAAGAAGGCATGGGTTGAGATGTGTAAGAAGGCTAGTTGCGGGAGGTTTAGTCCGATGGTGACTATTATTAGTCCAAGTTGGCTGGATGTAGAGAAGGCAATGATTTTTTTAATGTCGTTTTGTGTGAGGGCACAGGTGGCGGCAAATAGTGTGGACATGGCGCCTAGGCAGAGGCACAGTGTGAGGGCAGTTTTGTTGTTAGTAAGTAGGGGGTGAGTTCGGACTAGTAGGAAGATTCCGGCGACTACTATTGTGCTTGAGTGTAGTAAGGCTGAGACGGGAGTGGGACCCTCTATAGCGGCAGGTAGTCATGGGTGGAGGCCAAATTGGGCTGATTTTCCTGTGGCAGCTAGGATGAGGCCTAGTAGGGGGAGTGTCGGGGTTTTTGTAGGGGAGAATATTTGTTGTATTTCTCAGGAGTTTATGGTAGAGGCAAGTCATGCTATGCTTAGGATGAGTCCGATGTCTCCAATCCGGTTATAGAGTACGGCTTGTAGGGCTGCTGTGTTGGCTTCTGCTCGTCCGTGTCACCAGCTGATGAGTAGGAAGGATATGATGCCTACTCCTTCTCAGCCGATGAAGAGCATGAAGATGTTGTTAGCAATGGTTAGTGTGAGCATTGCGATTAGGAATGTTGTTAGGTAGGAGAAGAACTTTGTGATATGTGGATCAGATGTTATGTAGTATATTGAGAATTGCAGGATTGACCATGTTACGAATAATGCAATGGGGAAGAATAGGAGGGAGTATTGGTCTATTTTGAAGCTGAGGGGAATTTTGAAGTTTATAATGAACTTTCATTCTCAGTGCGAGGCGATGCTTTCCAGTCCTGAGTATGCGAAGAGTATTGTTGACATTAAGCTGATTAGAAAGGCAGTTTTGATGGTTGAGGTGATGGTTTTGGGGGAGTTTTTGAAGGTTTTTAGGAGGATGGGGAGGATTGTGGGGGTTAGAATAGTTGTTAGTGTAAGTAATATGAGGGTGTTGAGGAGTAAGGCTGTTTCCACTACTTTTACTTGGATTTGCACCAAGATGGGTGGCTCCTAAGACCAGTGGATTAGCTGTTATCCTTTAAAAGTAAGGGGGCTGAGGTTTTAGACTCAGATACAGGAATTAGCAGTTTCTTGTTGGTTGAACCTCCCCTCGGCAGGTAAGAAGAGTTTAACTTCTATTTTTAGGGTCACAGTCTAATGTTTGGTTTAAACTATACTTGCATGAGAGAGGCCCGGAGATTAGTTCTGGTTTTAAGATTAGGAGGAGTGTGGGGAGGAGGTGTAAGGTCATTAGTAGGTGTTCTCGTGTAGTGGTGGTTTGGAGTGTTATGATGTGAGGAGGTAGGGTCCCTCGTTGAGTTGTTGTAAGTATGGATAGTGTGTATGAGGCGGTTAGTAGTGTGGCAGCTCCGGTTAGAATAATTGTTGGGGGGGATCAGTTGAATAATGCAACGATAATGCTTAATTCTGCTATTAGGTTTGTGGTAGGGGGCAGAGCTATGTTTGTTAGGTTGGCTAATAATCATCAGGTGGCTATTAGGGGGAGGAGTGGCTGTAGTCCTCGGGTTAGTAGGAGGATGCGACTGTGTGTGCGTTCGTAGTTTGTGTTGGCTAGGCAGAATAGTATAGAAGAGGTTAAGCCATGGGAGATTATAAGGATTATAGCCCCTGAGAAGGATCAGTGGGTTTGGATTATGCATGCAGCGATAACTAATCCTATGTGGCTTACGGAGGAATAGGCGATGAGTGATTTTAGGTCAATTTGACGTAAGCAGATTGAGCTTGTCATTAGGGCCCCTCATAGGGCAAGGGCGATGAACGGGTAGTGGAGTAGGTTGTTTGTAGGAGGGTTTGTTAGGCAGGTAATGCGTATGATGCCGTATCCGCCTAGTTTAAGGAGGAGGGCGGCAAGTAACATTGACCCTGCGATTGGGGCTTCTACGTGGGCTTTGGGCAATCATAGGTGGAGTCCGTAGAGGGGTGCTTTTACCATGAAGGCCATGAGGAGGGCGATGTTTAAGAGGAGGAGGGATCAGTGTTTGGTAGGGGTGGGTTGTGGGACGTGAGGGTGGAGTTTTAGGGTGGGGAAGTGGAGGGTGCCTATTTGTGAGTGTAGGTATAAGATTGCAATTAGGAGGGGAAGAGAGCTGATGAGAGTGTAAAAGAGGAGGTAGATGCCTGCGCTTAAGCGTTCCGGTTGGCTTCCTCACCGTGTGATTAGGATTAGTGTGGGGATTAGGGTTGCTTCGAAGGAGATGTAGAATATTATGAGCTCTGTGGTTGAGAAGGCCAGAATAATAAGAGGCTGTACTGTGACTAAGGTTACTGTGAAGATTTGTTTTCGTATCGATGGTTCGTATTGCAGGTGACTTTGGCTTGCTAAAATTATAAGGGGCGTGAGTCAGCAGGACAGGACTAGCAGTGGGGAGGATGTTTGGTCGATGCCTATGTATTGGGTGAGGTTTTTGTATGGGTAGTATGAGGGTGTTAATCATTGTAGGCTTAGGGTGGCAATTAATAGGCTGTGTATTGTGGTGTTTATTCATATGAATTTTGAGGGTGAGAGAAGAGTTGTTGGGAGTAGTATTAGGGTTGGTAGGATAATCTTTAGCATTGTAGGAGGTTTAGGTTTTGTAAGTGGTCGGAGCCGTGGGTTCGTGTGGAGGCTACGAGTATTGCTAGCCCGGTACCTGCCTCACATGCAGAGAATGTTAGTATGAGGATTGGTGTGAGGGAAGAAGAGGGTGTTTGGCTTTCGATTGGTCATGTTGACAGGGCGATGTACATTGATAGTATTATGCTCTCTAGGCAAAGTAGGGCAGAGACAAGATGTACTCGATGGAAGGCTAGTCCTAGGCTACTTAGGGCGAATGCTGAGCAGAAGCTTAGGCGGAGGAATGACATGAAGAAAGTCATAGGATAGACTATGGTTTGTTGAGTCGAAATCAACTGTCTTGTTTTTAGACTAACTCTCTTATTCTGCTCATTCTAGTCCCCCCTGGGTTCATTCGTAGATTAGTCCTAGGGTTAGTAGGAGGATGATAGTAGAGGCTCAGGTTAGAGTAACGGTTGGGTGTTCTAGTTGGGTAGCTCATGGTAGGGGTAGTAGGAGGGCAATTTCTAAATCGAATAGGAGAAATAAGATAGCTACTAAGAAAGAATCGGATGGAGAATGGGAGTCGAGCGGACCCTAATGGATCGAATCCACATTCGTAGGGTGATAGTTTTTCTGAGTCTGGGGCTATTTGGGTGAGTCAGAAGTTTAACACGGTTAGGGCCATGCTGAGGATAATGGAGGAGGTAAGCATGAATATGATTATGTTTATTGCTCTTCTCTGGGGTTGTACCAGATTCTAGAGATTGGAAGTCTGTTGTAATGGATATACTAGAAGAGCAAGATCCTCATCAGTAGATGGTTAGGTAGAGGAATAGTCAGATGACATCTACGAAGTGTCAGTATCAGGCTGCTGCTTCAAACCCGAAGTGGTGACTTGGTGTAAAGTGGAATTTAATTAGTCGTAGGAAGCAGATCAGTAGGAAGGAGGATCCAATTATGACGTGAAGTCCATGGAATCCTGTGGCTACAAAGAAGGTTGACCCATAAACACCGTCGGCGATTGAGAAGGGTGCTTCATAGTACTCTGTTGCTTGTAGGATGGTGAAGTATAGGCCTAGTAGAATGGTGAGGGCTAGTGCTTGGGTGGCTTGTTTTTGGCCCCCTTCAGTGATGCTGTGATGTGCTCAAGTAATGGTAACTCCTGAGGCTAGAAGGATTGCTGTGTTTAATAGTGGTACTTCTAGGGGGTTTAGGGGTGTGACTCCAGTTGGGGGTCATTGGTTTCCTAGTTCTGGGGTGGGTGCTAAGCTAGAGTGGAAGAAGGCTCAGAAGAAGCCTAGGAAGAAGAATACTTCTGATGTGATGAAGAGGATTATTCCATATCGAAGACCTTTTTGTACTGTTGGTGTGTGGTGGCCTTGGAATGTCCCTTCTCGTACGATATCTCGTCATCATTGAAGTATTACTAAAAGGATTGATGTCAATCCGAGGGTTAGGAGGTGTGGAGAGTTGTAGTGAAATCACATGGCTAATCCTGATGTGGTGAGCAGGGCAGCGGCTGCTCCAAAGATGGGTCATGGGCTGGGGTCTACTATGTGATAGGAGTGTGCTTGGTGGGCCATTAGATGTTCTCTTGTAGATAGAGGCTTAGTAAGAGGACGAATACATAAGCCTGGATTATAGCTACTGCCACTTCTAGGATTGTCAGTAGGAGGAGGATTGTGGTAGTGATGACGGATACTGTGGGCATGATAGGGAGTAGTGTAATGGTGGCTGTTGAGATGAGTTGGATGAGTAGATGTCCTGCGGTGAGGTTGGCTGTAAGGCGGACTCCTAGGGCTAGGGGGCGGATTAGTAGGCTGATGGTTTCAATTATGATTAGGGCCGGGATTAGTGGGGTGGGTGTACCTTCAGGCAAGAGGTGTCCTAGGGAGGTTGTGGGCTGGTTTCGTAGACCTGTGAGTAGGGTTGCAAGTCACAGTGGAAAGGCAAGAGCTATGTTTATTGATAGTTGGGTGGTAGGGGTGAATGTGTATGGTAGTAGGCCTAAGAGGTTGATTGTTAGTAATAGTATTATTAGTGATGTGAGGATGACGGCTCATTTGTGGCCAGGTTTGTTTAGTGGAGCTATGAGTTGTTTGGTGATTATGTTGATAGTTCATAGTTGTAAAGTAGATAGGCGGTTAGTGATCCATCGGTTGTTAGGTGAGGGGAGGAGGAGGGCAGGTAGTAGTATTGAAAGGAGGATTAGTGGGATTCCGAGAAGATAGGGGCTTGAGAATTGGTCGAAGAAGGTTAAGATCATGGTCAGGTTCAGGGGTGGTTTTTGGTGATTGTGGGTGTTTTGTTAATGGGGAGGTTTGTTGAGATGAAGGACAGTGTCTTGGGTTGAAATATTAGGGAGAATGTAAGTCATGATATAATTATGATGAAGAGTCAGGGGCTTGGGTTTAGCTGTGGCATGTCATTAAGGAGGGGGAGGGTCCCTCTTTGTCTAGCTTAAAAGGCTAGTGCTGGTACATAGCTTCTTAATGATTAGGAGGTTAGTAGTGAGGATCAGGCTTCGAAGTGGCTGAGGGGGGTGGATTCTACTACGATGGGCATGAAGCTGTGGTTAGCTCCGCAGATCTCTGAGCACTGGCCGTAAAAGATTCCTGGGCGAGTGGTGATAAATGATGTTTGGTTGAGTCGTCCTGGGATGGCGTCGGTTTTTACTCCTAGTGTGGGGACAGTTCATGAGTGGAGTACGTCGTCGGCGGTGATGATGATGCGGATTGGGGATTCTATTGGGATGATAACACGATGGTCGACCTCTAGGAGTCGGAAGTAGCCGGGTAGGAGGTCTGTTGTGGGGGTTATATAGGAGTCGAACGAGAGGTCTTTAAAGTCTGTGTACTCATAAGATCAGTATCATTGATGTCCGATGGCCTTCAGGGTTAGGTCTGGTTCATCAAGTTCGTCTATCATGTAAAGGATTTGTAGGGATGGGAGGGCTAGTAGGATGAGGACGATGGCTGGTAGAATTGTTCAGATTAGTTCAACTTCTTGTGCGTCGACAGTATTTGAGGACAGTTTTTCTATTAATATAAGTGTTAACAGGTAAAGTACAAGACTACAGATTATTAGAGCTACTATTAGGGCGTGATCGTGAAATTCGATCAGTTCTTCTATGATTGGAGATGAGGCGTCTTGGAATCCTAGTTGTGAGGGGTTGGCCATGTAGGGGTGTACAGGGTTTTCACCTGTAGTTTGGCTTTGACAGGGCCATGTAATTAGTTTACTAACGCCCCGATGAAGAGAGAAGCATAAGAGGTTTAGTATGCGACTGGCTTGAAACTAGTGTATGAGGGTTCGATTCCTTCCTCTCTTGTACTTGGACGAAGGCGGGTTCTTCAAAGGTGTGGTATGGAGGTGGGCAGCCGTGGATTCATTCAACGTTGGTTGAGGTTAGTTCTGGTTGTAGAACTTTTCGTTTGGAGGCGAAGGCCTCTCAAATGATAAATGTTAGTATAATCACAGCTGTTATTGAGATAAGAGATCCAATAGACGACAGGGTGTTTCATAGTGTGTAGGCGTCTGGGTAGTCGGAATATCGTCGTGGTATGCCTGCTAGCCCTAGGAAGTGCTGGGGGAAGAAGGTGAGGTTTACACCTGTGAATATCACTCCAAAGTGTGCCTTAGCCCATGTTTGGTTTAGAGTATATCCAGTGAATAGGGGGAATCAGTGGGTAAATCCTGCCAGAATGGCAAAGACAGCACCTATTGATAGGACATAGTGGAAGTGTGCTACTACATAGTATGTGTCGTGTAGAGCAATGTCTAGTGAGGAGTTTGCTAGGACAATTCCTGTGAGACCTCCGATGGTGAATAGGAAGATGAATCCGAGGGCTCACAGTATGGGGGGGTCCCATTTGATTGTTCCTCCATGTAGTGTAGCTAGTCAGCTGAAGACTTTAATTCCTGTTGGGATGGCGATGATTATGGTAGCGGATGTGAAGTAGGCTCGGGTGTCTACGTCCATTCCTACTGTGAATATGTGGTGGGCCCATACAATGAACCCTAGGAATCCAATTGATAGTATTGCTCACACCATACCTATGTAGCCAAATGGCTCTTTTTTGCCTGCATAGTAAGCCACTACGTGAGAGATGATTCCAAACCCTGGCAAGATGAGGATATATACTTCTGGGTGTCCGAAGAATCAGAAGAGGTGTTGGTATAAGATTGGGTCTCCTCCCCCGGCAGGATCGAAGAATGTGGTGTTTAGGTTACGATCTGTAAGGAGTATGGTGATTCCAGCAGCTAGGACTGGTAAAGATAGTAGGAGTAATACTGCTGTGATTAGGACGGATCAGACAAATAGGGGGGTTTGGTATTGTGATAGTGCGGGTGGTTTTATGTTAATGGCTGTAGTAATGAAGTTGATTGCGCCTAGGATGGAGGATACTCCTGCTAGGTGGAGGGAAAAGATGGCTAGGTCCACTGATGCTCCGGCGTGGGCTAGGTTTCCGGCCAAGGGGGGGTAAACTGTTCAACCTGTGCCGGCGCCTGCTTCTACTGTGGAGGAAGCTAGTAGGAGGAGGAAGGATGGGGGAAGTAGTCAGAAGCTTATGTTGTTTATGCGTGGGAATGCTATGTCGGGAGCACCGATTATAAGGGGGACTAATCAGTTTCCAAATCCCCCAATCATGATTGGCATTACTATGAAGAAGATTATCACGAAGGCATGGGCTGTGACAATCACATTATAGATCTGGTCGTCTCCTAGGAGAGTCCCCGGTTGACCGAGTTCTGCGCGAATAAGCAGGCTCAGGGCGGTGCCGATTATACCTGCTCATGCACCGAAGATTAGGTAGAGGGTGCCGATGTCTTTGTGGTTGGTTGAGAATAGTCATCGATTTAGGGTCACAGGTAAGTTGGTAAGATGGCTGAATGTTTAAGCGTTAGGCTGTAGTCCTTTTTATAGGGGTTTAATTCCTCTTCTTATCGACTCTGTAGTGAAGTTCATGTTGAGTTGCAAGCTCATTGATATGTGCTCGGAGCACATCGGAGTCTCTTAGGCAGAGGCCTGTTGGCTTAGGCACCTAGCTGTTAACTAGGGGTGTTGTGGGATCGAAGCCCACCTGTCTAGGGAGGTCCTAGCTTAATGAAAGTATCTGGGTTGCATTCAGAAGATGTAGGTTAGTATCCTACGGATCTTAGCAGAAACTAAGAGGGTCTAACTCTTGTTTAAGGCTTTGAAGGCCTTTGGTTTGATATTATCCTAAGTTTCTTAAGTGGTGGTGAGTATTATAGGGGTGAGTGGTAGTAGTGAGGTGGATAGTGAGGTCAGTGTGGGGATTAGGGTGTTGGTTGGGTTTTTAGTGGATCATTGTTTCATCTTGTTTGAGGGGTTGGGGGGAAGTGTGATTGTTGAGCAGTATGCTAGGCGTAGGTAAAAGAATAGGCTCAGGAGTGATAGTAGGGAGATGGCTGTGGCTGTTGTGGTTAGTTCTTGTTTGATAAGTTCTTGAATAATGAGTCATTTAGGCAAGAAACCTGTTAGTGGGGGGAGGCCTGCTAGTGATAGTAGTGTTAGTATGAGGGTTGTGCTTAGTATGGGGGTTTTGGTTCAGGAGGTTATTAGTGCTGGGAGACTTGAGGTGTTAGTTGTGCTTATAGTGAGGAAGATGGAGACTGTTATTAGGATGTAGATGTAGAAGGCTAGTAGGGTTAGTTCTGGGCTATGGATAATGATAATGGCTATTCAACCAATATGGGAGATGGATGAGAAGGCCATGATTTTCCGGGTTTGTGTTTGATTTAGTCCTATTCAGCCGCCTAAGGCGATAGATGTGATGGACATGAAGGTGAGTAATGTGGGATTTAGTGAATGGGATGTGATAAGTAGGATAGTAGTTGGTGGGAGTTTTATTACTGTTGAGAGGAGTAGGGCTGTGGTAAAGGATGATCCTTGGAGTACTTCAGGGAATCAGAAGTGGAAGGGAGCCAGACCTAGTTTGATGGCAATAGCGGCTGTCAGCAGGAGGCATGATGGGGGGTAGGAGAGTTGGGTGATATCTCATTGTCCGGTGTATCATGCGTTGGTTATTCCTGAGAAGAGTAGTAGTGCTGAGGCGGCAGCTTGTACGAGGAAATATTTAGTTGCGGCTTCGATGGCTCGTGGGTGGTGGGGCTTTGAGATTAGGGGGATGATTGATAGGGTGTTGATTTCTAGTCCGATTCAGGCTGTTATTCAATGACTGCTTGTGATTGTAATTATTGTTCCTAAGAGGATGCTTGAGGCAGAGATTAGGTTTGTGAGAGGGGCTATTAGTAGGGGAGGGAGTTGAACCGTCATTTTCGGGGTATGGGCCCGATAGCTTTGTTAGCTGACCTTACTAGGAAGTAATATAAAGGAAGTATAGAGGGTTTTGATTCCTCTTGTGCAGGTTCGATTCCTGCTTTTCTAAGTGTTAGGAAATGAGAGGGTTGGTGCACCTCTGTGTTCACTTTATCATAGTGACCCTTGACATTCAGGCACATTTCCTTAGGTAAGGAGGTAGGCCCGCGTAAGAGATTGGTATGCTGGTGTGTCAGAGGTGGAGGGATAGTGTTAGTGGGAGAAAGTTTTTTCAGAGGAGGTGCATGAGTTGGTCATATCGGAATCGTGGATAAGAGGCTCGGATCCATAGGAAGCTTGAGGAGAGAAGTAGGGCCTTTGTGGCCAGGATGAGTGGGAAAAGTTCTAGGGGGAGGTTGAGTGCACTTGGGTTTAAGAATAAGAGGCTTGTTAGCGTGTTTATTAGTATGATGTTTGCATATTCGGCTAGGAAAAATAGAGCGAATGGCCCTGCAGAGTATTCTACGTTGAAACCTGAGACAAGCTCTGATTCTCCTTCTGTAAGGTCGAATGGGGAACGGTTTGTTTCAGCTAATGTTGAGATGTATCATATTATTGCTAAGGGTCAGGAGGAAAATATAAGATATAGGGGTTCTTGTGTGATGATTAGGGAGGCTAGGGTGTAGTTTCCACTTAGTATGACTACGGATAGAAGAATAATGGCTAGGGTTACTTCATAAGAAATGGTCTGTGACACTGCCCGTAGTGCGCCGATTAGGGCGTACTTTGAGTTTGAGGCTCATCCTGATCACAGGATTGAGTAAACCGCCAGGCTGGATATTGCTAGAAGGAAGAGAAGCCCTAGGTTTAGGTCTACGAGGGAGAAGGGAAGGGGGAGGGGGGCTCAGATTGTTAGTGCGAGGAGGAGGGCAAGTATTGGTGTTGTGAGGAATAGAAGGGGGGAAGAGGTGGATGGGCGGATTGGTTCTTTGATGAATAATTTAACTCCATCAGCAGCAGGTTGGAGTAGTCCGAATGGGCCAACGATGTTCGGACCCTTTCGGGATTGTATGTAGCTTAGGACCTTTCGTTCAACTAGTGTTAGGAATGCTACGGCAATTAGGATGGGGATTATGTAGGTTAGTACTATGATAAGGTAGGTGGGGAGGGTGTTTGGTCAGGTCATGGTGGAAGCTAGAGAGAGGATTTGAACCTCTGAGGTAAAGGGCTTAAGTCTTTTGCATTTGCCTGGCTCTGCTACACTAGCAACCCTTTTCGCGGGGGGAAGGGAAGTCCTTTGGTGATTTAGTGGGGGACATCACTTGGGGGAGGGGGCATGCTTGGAGTATTGGCCCCACCTTTCCGGTCCTTTCGTACTGGGAAAGGTTGGTCATAGATAGAAACCGACCTGGATTGCTCCGGTCTGAACTCAGATCACGTAGGACTGTTAATCGTTGAACAAACGAACCCTTAGTAGCGGCTGCACCACTAGGATGTCCTGATCCAACATCGAGGTCGTAAACCTCCTCGTCGATAGGGGCTCTTGGAGGAGATTGCGCTGTTATCCCTGGGGTAGCTTGGTTCATTGGTCAGATTTACTGGGTCTGGGTACTGTTAGTACGTTGAGGGGTTGCTCTTAGTTAAGGAGTTTGGCCTTGTCTTTGGAGGGTTTGTTTTTCTCCAAGGTCGCCCCAACCTAAAAATGTCAGCCAGTGTCTTGGGTGGTGGGCCCGTGTGGGTTTGTAAGCAGGGTGAGGTGGCTGTTGATTTTGAAGTTCCACAGGGTCTTCTCGTCTTATGTGCTTATCTCTGCTTTTGTACAGAGAGATCAGTTTCACCGATTGTCTACAGGAGACAGTTAAGACCTCGTCTAGCCATTCATACAGGTCTCGATTTATGGGACAATTGATTGCGCTACCTTTGCACGGTTAGGATACCGCGGCCGTTAAACATGGTGTCACTGGGCAGGCGTCACCTTCAATACTTGTTTGGCTGAAGGCTATGTTTTTGGTAAACAGTCGGGTCTTGGGTTTGCCGAGTTCCTTTTGTAGACTTTGATCACTCCAATGTGCGCCCCTGAGTTGGATTGACAGGGTATGTTCAATGGTGGGGGGTGTGGTGTGGTTGTTATTGAGGTTTGTGCTGTTAATGGCGTTTAGGCTGGCGCTTGGGGGGACGTGGTGTCCTGGTTACTCGTTCTAGTATTGATTCATCTATTGTTATAGGTTAGCCTACTATCGGTGCAGGGAGTCGTGTTAGTCTTTGGTGTTTTTAGTCGATGGAGCTTTGACGCAATCTTCGGGGGTGGCTGCTTTAAGGCCCACGGGGTTAGGTACGTTGAAGTTATCCGCTGGTTGAGGTTGTGTCCTTTTTTAAAGGGGCTGTACCCCCTTTAAATAGCTCTTAACTCTTACATTTGGGTTGAGGTTTGTCTGGTGGGGAAGAGGTTAAGGGAGAACTTAGATTCGTTTTGTAGGCAACCAGCTATCACCCAGCTCGGTTGGCTTTTCACCTCTACTAACAAGTCATCCCACTCTTTTGCAACAGAGACGGGTTCGCTCGTGGCAGCTGCTTGTGAGTAGCTCGCTTGGGTTTCGGGGTGGCAGGCTTAAGCTCACTTTGCCTGGTTGTTCTTGCTAGATCATGATGCAAAAGGTACAAGGGGTTATCTTTGCTGTGTGGTGCTTGGTTTTCATTGCTATTTCATCTTTCCCTTGCGGTACTGTCTCTATGGCGCCCAGGTTGTACTTTTCTATCGCCTATACTAAGTTGGGGATAATGTTTTAGTTGTGGTGGGGGTAGTGGGTTTTTGATTGTGGTTGGTGGAGCTAGGGTGGGCTTTCAGGGTGATCTGGGGGTAGCAGATATCTTTCAGGTGTAAGCTGAATGCTTTATGTTGTAGCTACGCCCTGATGTGCTAAGTGCACCTTCCGGTACACTTACCTTGTTACGACTTGCCTCGTCTTCAGCGGTTGGTGTTGTGTTAGTTAATGTGTTTGGGGGGCCTTGTGAGGAGGGTGACGGGCGGTGTGTACGTGCTCTAGGACCGGTTTAAAGGAGGCTTGATTGTCCTGCTTTACTGCTAAATCCGCCTTCTGGGGGCAGGTTTCAGACCCCCTTTCGTTGGGTTTTCTATTTTAGAAAATGTAGCCCATTTCTTCCACTTCATGGGCTATACCTTGACCTGTCTTGTTAGTGGGTTGTGGGCTGTTGAGCTCACTGTTGTGCTCTCATGAGGTGGGCTGGTGACGGCGGTATATAGGCTGTTTTGGCAAGAAGTGGTCGGGTGGATCGTGGGTTATCGATTATAGAACAGGCTCCTCTAGGTGGGTTTAGAGCACCGCCAAGTCCTTAGAGTTTTAAGCGTTTGTGCTCGTAGTTCTCAGGCGGATGGTTGTGTTGAGGGGGCCATCAAGATTTAGGGCTAGGCATAGTGGGGTATCTAATCCCAGTTTGTGTCCTGGCTTTGGTGGGGTGAAATGGGTCGTGGGTATTAAGATCATCTTTAGGTTGGGCTTAGGGGTGCTTTAGGCTTATGACAGCTTGGGCAGGGTTTGGTCTTAGTTTAGTGTGATAGTTTGGGCCCACTCTTTACGCCGTGCACAGTTAACTTGGGTCTCTTGTATGACCGCGGTGGCTGGCACAAGATTTACCAACCCTGGTTGCTCTAACTAAGTCAAGCTTTCGCTTATTGCTTAAGGTTAATTACTGCTGAGTACCCGTGGGGGTGTGGCGGGGCGTGGCGTTTTGGGCTACAGTGGATGAGTGTGCCTGATGCCTGCTCCTTGTGCCTTGGTAAGGGGTTTAGGGCACTTGCACTGGGATGCGGACACTTGCATGTATATGTTGAGCAAGAGTTAACGATAAGGTTAGGACTAAGTCTTTTGTCCTTGGGAGTGGTGGTGTCCGTCTTGGCGTCTTCAGCGACATGCTTTGGTTTAAGCTACAAGGAC